CCAATAAAGGCCTAAAATTCCTAATAATAAGCCAAAATCCCCTATACGATTAGTCACAAATGCTTTTTGACAAGCATTTGCGGCAATAGGTCGTGTGAACCAAAAACCTATTAATAGATACGAACACATTCCAACTAATTCCCAAAAAATATAAATTTGTATCAAATTTAAACTAGTAACTAATCCCAACATGGAAGTATTGAAAAAACTCATATAAGCAAAAAATCGCAAATATCCCCGATCATGAGACATATAATTATCACTATAAATAAGAACCAAAATTGCAACAGTAGTGATTAACATTGACATAATAGAAGTAAGTGGATCGATCAAGTAACCGAATTCTAAAGAAAAATCATTATTAATGGTCCAAGACAATACATATTGATAAATAAAATTACTATTTATTTGCTGAATAGACAGCTTCATAGAAAAAATCATAACTATACTTAACACCAAAATACTAGAAAAAGCCCATATACGCCGAAGATTTTTTGTTGCTATCGGAAAAAAAAGAAGTCCCGCTCCTATTAACAAAGGAACTGGAAGTGGAATGAAGGGTATAATCCATGCATATTGGTATATATGTTCCATAATAGAATAGAAAATTTTTAATTAATTTCATTTTTTGGTTTACAATTCACCGGTTCTTGCCTCTTTTGAAAGAAGTCAATAAAAAAATCAAGACATGTAATTAATAACTTATAACTTAAATAGAATTTTTTAACTTAAATATAATTAATATAATTTTTAAATTTCTTTTTCTTATTCTATTAAATTACTTAGAATCCATATATAGAATAATAAAAGATAAAAAATTCAACTAAAAAAATACTATCTAAAGATCTAATAAAATCAATAATGATACAAAAAAATTATTAACTAGTTTTATGAAAAATTATTTAATTTGATTGTCTTACATTCCAAACAAAAAAAATATAACAAGATTCAATATTTTTTTTATAATTCTAGATTTTTTATAGAAAAGGATATCTATTACTTTACTTTTTATTTTACATAACCAATTAAGATTAACTAAAAAGTGAATCTTCTAAAAAGTTAATCTTATAAGAGTTGAGTTATTAAACTTTTCGATGTGACTTATTACGTACACGTAAATTAAATGCAACACAACAAAAATAGACATAACATATACGTATAAGTCAAAAATTTGATTCATTATTTCTTTTATTAATCTTAATAAATTTTGTACGAATTTTTTGACTTATTTCATCTATTCCATAGAAGATTTTGTTTCTCCTAATCTAATATTTTATATTTACTAGAAAAATCTATTTTTAATTAGATTTTTTATTTTATTAAAATATAAGTTTAATGAAGAAGATATTGCATAGAATCTAAATACATAGATAATGAATAAGAAACAAAGATTCGTTTGACCAACAGATGTCTTTCACATCCAACTATAACAATGAGTAATGAATTTTATTTTCAATGGCAGTTCCAAAAAAACGTACCTCTCTTTCTAAAAAACGTATTCGTAAAAAGCATTGGATAAGAAAAGGACGGTTGGTAGCGAAAAAAGCTTTTTCGTTAGGAAAATCTCTTTCCACTGGAAATTCAAAAAGTTTCTTTTTTTTGTACGAAAAATAAGTAATCAAACCTTGGAATAATCGAAATCGTCCTAACTCACAAAAATGGGATAAGAAATTGAAAATGAATTTATTTTCAATCGAAAATAAACAATTTCAATTGACAAATTTTTTGATTGAAACTTTATATATATTTTTTTTTTATTATGTAGAATAAGAACTATTATGTCGACCATAAAATTAAATAACAAAAATAGTACTTTTTTTGTTTGAATTTGAAAATATATATAGGATTTCATCACCTTTCTTTTTTAGTGTATTTTCTCATTTCTAGGATGGGGATTTTTTCCCCATCAAACTATTTGTTTTGTCACAACCAAATATTAATTTTATTTATTTTATATGAAATATGCAGTTTACTAATTAATTGGTTTGTTGAAACTTAAGATAACCTATAGAGACAATAAAAATCCTACCAATTAATTTATTTTGTTTGAATATAAAACTATCCATTTACATAAAAAAGCCCTTCGATGCCGTGCTAAAATTGTGATTCAAAAAATCTTTTTTTTCTGTCAATGTATTTTTTTTTTTGAAATAAATTTTCAATAATTGATTTATAATTTTTAAACCAAAAATGAGAAAGAACTTTATTGAGGTCTATCCCGAGATAAAATAGAGAATGTTCTAGTTACAAGCGTTACATTTCAAGAAAACAGAAACTACACAAAAGTCCATTGACAAATTAAAGTGGTATCATAAAATGAACTTGAAACTTGAAATAAGTAGTATATAATAAAATAACATTATGAAAAAAATTGAAACATTTTTTTGTGAATGATTTTTTATTCATCAATTTTACTGTTTTCTAAACAAAATATTACATTGAATTAACCCCTTCAATCTCGACGATTGAATAAAAACAGGCTATTATGATTTCAAACAAGCCGCTATGGTGAAATTGGTAGACACGCTGCTCTTAGGAAGCAGTGCAAGAGCATCTCGGTTCGAGTCCGAGTGGCGGCATGGCATCTTACAAATTCTCAAAAGAATTCAATAGTCCTATAATAAAATGAATTAAATTTCGGATTTCCATTTCAAAAATTTTAATTGAGGGATTTTTTTTTTAAATATAAATTTTTTATGATCTTTTCGACTTTGGAGCATATTTTAATTCATATTTCTTTTTCAACAGTTTCTGTCGTAATTACACTCCATTTGATAACTTTATTAGTCAATGAAATAGTAGGACTATATAATTCATTCGAAAAAGGAATGATAGTTACTTTTTCTTGTATAACAGGATTATTAGTTACTCGTTGGCTTTATTGGAAGCATTTCCCATTAAGTAATCTATATGAATCATTAATCTTCCTCTCCTGGAGTTTCTACATTATTCATATGATTCCATATTTTAAAAAACAGAAAAATACTTTAAGTGCAATAACCGCGCCAAGTGCTATTTTTACCCAAGGGTTTGTTACTTCGGGCCTTTTAACTGAAATGCATCAATCCGCAATATTAGTACCTGCTCTCCAATCCCAGTGGTTAATGATGCATGTAAGTATGATGGTATTGAGTTATGCAGCTCTTTTAGGCGGATCATTATTATCAGTAGCACTTATAATCATTACATTTCAAAAAGGTATAATAAGGATTTTTGATAAAAGAAAACATTTATTAACTAAGTCATTTTTCTTCGATAAAATTCAATACATAAATGAAAAAGGCAATATTTTCCAAAGTGCTTTCCCCTTTTATGTTAGAAATTATTACAGGTCTCAGTTGATTGAACAGCTGGATCGTTGGAGTTATCGTGTTATTAGTCTAGGATTTATCTTTTTAACCATAGGTATTCTTTCGGGAGCAGTATGGGCCAATGAGGCGTGGGGATCATATTGGAATTGGGACCCAAAGGAAACTTGGGCTTTTATTACTTGGACCATATTTGCAATTTATTTACATATTCGAACAAATAAGAATTTGCAAGGTGCAAATTCTGCAATTGTGGCTTTTATAGGCTTTCTTATAATTTGGATATGTTATTTTGGGGTCAATCTATTAGGAATAGGCCTACATAGTTATGGTTCATTTACATTAACGCTTAATTAAATTGAATAAAGGGCCTTACGAGTACAAACATCGGGCACAGCATAAAGACATAAGTAAGTTTCTTATAAACAGGCGAGAACCATTTAAATCACTATACTACTTGCATTTGATTTAAATGGTTCTCACAAACGCCAAACGTGTCTCATTAGAATTCCAATTCAATCTTTCTTCTTCTTACGTAAAGAAGACTTCTTTATTCATTTAAGGAAACCTATCTATAAAAAAAATTGGATAGAATAGTTTCCACTTTCTCAACTGATAGTGAGAGAACGAAATCTGGGTAAATGCCAATACCTATTACTGGTAAAAAGATAGAAGTAGAAACAAACAACTCTCGCGGCCCAGAATCAAAAAAATAAGAGTTTGGAATATTAAATAGCTTATATCCATAGAACATTTGACGTAACATAGATAATGAATAAATAGGAGTTAATATAATTCCAATTGCCATTCCAAAAGTTATTAGTATTTTTGGCATTAAAAGATATGTTTGGCTGGTAATTATTCCAAAAAATACTATTAATTCCGCAATGAAACCACTCATGCCTGGTAACGCAAGGGATGCCATTGAAAAACTACTGAAGAGTGTGAATATTTTTGGCATTGGAATAGCTATTCCGCCCATTTCGTCGAGATAAACAAGACGTATTCGATCGTAACTAGTTCCCGCTAAGAAAAAAAGTGCAGCACCAATAAATCCATGAGATATTATTTGTAAAATGGCTCCATTTAGTCCTGTATCAGTTATAGAACTAATTCCTATAATTATGAAACCCATGTGAGATACGGAGGAATAGGCTATTCTTTTTTTTAAATTACGTTGCCCGGAAGATGTTGAAGCTGCATAGATTATTTGCATTGTCCCTATTATTATCAACCAAGGAGAAAATATAGAGTGAGCATGGGGTAATAATTCCATATTAATCCGAACCAATCCATATGCTCCCATTTTTAATAAGATTCCAGCTAAAAGCATACAAGTACTGTAATGTGCTTCTCCGTGGGTATCCGGTAACCATGTATGTAAAGGTATAATCGGTAACTTGACAGCAAAAGCAATAAAAAATCCAATATAGAATATTATTTCTAATCCCATGGGATATGATTGATTAACTAATGTTTCAAAATTTAATGTTGGTTCATTGGAACCATATAAACCAACACCCAGAACTCCCATTAATAGAAAAATGGAACCCCCTGCAGTATACAAAATAAACTTAGTAGCTGAGTAGAGACGTTTCTTTCCCCCCCACATGGATAAAAGTAGATAAACAGGAATTAATTCTAATTCCCACATTATGAAAAAAAGTAAAAGGTCTCGAGACGAAAATGATCCTATTTGACCGCTGTACATTGCTAACATCAGGAAATGGAATAATCGTGAATCTCGAGTAACCGGCCAAGCCGCTAACGTAGCTAAAGTGGTGATGAATCCAGTCAGTAAAATGGGCCCTATTGAAAGCCCATCTATTCCTAATCTCCAGTGGAAATCAAAAAAGTTGATCCATTTATAATCTTCTGTCAGTTGCATTAATGGATCGTCCGGTTGGAAATGATAACAGAATGCATAGGTTATTAGAAGGAGTTCTAAAATTGAAATAAATATAGTATACCACCTAATGACCTTATTTCCTCTATGAGGAAGAAAGAAAATTAAACAACCCGAAAATATGGGCAAAATTACAATGGTTGTTAACCAAGGAAAAAAATTCGTAGTAAAGACAAGATACACTTGAGCCAAAAAACCCCGTACCCGAAAAGAAATATATTTCTTTTCGGGTACGGGGTTTTGTCGGTAAAAAAAAATCCAAATAGAATAAATAAATGGATTCAAGTGGAGTTTTCTGGAACGTATCTATCAATAAGCTAGACCCATACTGCGAGTTGTTTCATGCCATAAATAAACCCGAACACTTAAAAAATCTGTTGGACAAGCAGATTCACATCTTTTACAACCGACACAATCCTCTGTTCTTGGAGCCGAAGCTATTTGTTTAGCCTTACATCCATCCCAAGGTATCATTTCTAATACATCTGTGGGACAAGCTCGGACACATTGAGTACACCCTATACATGTATCATAAATCTTTACTGAATGTGACATTGTGTCTAAAATTGTTTTTTAACTTCATTAATTTTCGATCTAGTTCTAGTATCTAGTTCTAGTAAAGTAAATGAACCACATATTCAAATACCAGACGAATCAATGATTTACCAGAATTATTCGAATCAACCTACTTCTGGATTGGATCGGCTTATTAGAATTATTAGAAAATAAAAAAGAGTTCCAAAATACTTTGATTTATTCTATTTTTTACAGTATGATTATACCTTAAGGTTCTGTACCTAGTAATTTAATTGGAATTGATGACTATTATCAATTTCTATAATTGTTATATAATAACTAATTCTAATATATAAAATAGAATAATAATAATAAAAAAAATACTACTTATTCAATAAATTCGATTGATTGATACGAGTTGATTTTCTGTTACGATAAATTGAAGAAACAATAGCCAGTCCAATAGCTGCTTCAGCGGCTGCAATAGCTATAACAAAAATTGAGAAAATATTTCCTTTTAATTGACGACTATCAAAAAAATCTGAAAATGTTACAAAATTGAGATTAACTGCATTCAATATAAGTTCAAGACACATAAGAGCCCGAACTAAATTTCGACTCGTGATTAATCCATAGATCCCCATAGAAAATAAATAGGCACTCAAAACAAGTACATGTTCAAGCATCATTGACCAACTCCTTATCAATCTCGATTCATTTCAATATGAAAAAAAATTAAACCGATTTGATTGACTAGAATATAATAAGTTAGAATAGAATAAATTAAGAGCAAAAAAATATGTAAGTAAGAAATCTAAATCAAACTAAAAGTATTTTCATAATTGGAATAGAATTGAATGGAAATTAATACGATAAAATAGATTTTTTTTTGATTGATAATAAAAAAAAATTATTGACGAGCCACAGCAATTGCACCTATTAAAGAAACTAAAAGAATTATTGAAATGAGTTCAAATGGAAGAAAAAAATCTGTTGATAAATGAATTCCTATTTGTTGACTATTATTTATCAAATCTTGTTCTAGAATTTGGTTTGATCTTGTAGTCCAAATAATCCCATACCATGACGTATTTAGAATAGTATTAATTAATGAAATAAAAAGACTTGTACAAACCAATGAAGTAGCTCTGTCCCCAACAGTAAAAAGATGAAAATCTTTGTCATATTCTGGCTCATTCATGAACATTACAGCAAATAGTATTAAAACATTTATAGCTCCCACGTAAATAAGGAGTTGTGCAGAAGCTACAAAATGAGAGTTTGCTAGAATATATAATAAAGATATACAAACAAGAACCAATCCCAGCGAAAAGGCAGAAAAAATGGTATTGGTAAGTAATACTACTCCTAGACCCCCTAATATAAGACCTGACCCCAGAAAGACTAAAAGAAAATCATGTATTGGTCCAGGTAAATCCATTATATGTAAAATAAGAGATAAAAAAATCCTAATTTTTCATGATCTTATTGACTTGAACAGGAAAAAGGAGGTTCATGTGTTCTTAATTGCTAAATCCTAATATGTACGACTTGATGTAGGTAAAGTTATTATATTAGAACCATCGCATTCCTTTTTATTTTATCGGAAGTATAGTTCGAAACTATTTGCAATTATTCCAATTACAGTAAACAGATTTTCAATACAAAACAAATTAAGTTGAAATTTTCATCAACCAATAGATTAGAGTGAATGGTCGAGATTTTTAGTTAGTAACCAAGAAGAAAATGAAAAAATTTCAATTAAATAAAAGAACCTTAGTAATTTAGTAATTGGGAATTGTTCTTCAATCATGAGATTTCTCTTTTGTTTGAGGCCAATTCAAAATTGTTCGAATTGTGTAATCATCCGTTATTGATATTGGTAAACGACCCAGAGCAATTTGATTATAATTTAATTCGTGACGATCATAAGTAGAAAGCTCATATTCTTCAGTCATTGATAAACAATTTGTTGGACAATACTCAACACAATTACCACAAAATATACAGATTCCGAAATCAATACTGTAATTAAGCAATCGTTTCTTTCGAATATCCGTTTCCACTTTCCAATCTACAACAGGTAGATCGATAGGACATACACGAACACATACTTCACAAGCAATGCATTTATCAAATTCAAAGTGGATTCGACCACGAAAACGCTCCGATGTGATCAATTTTTCATAAGGGTATTGAATAGTTACAGGTAAACGGTTGGCGTGGGATAAGGTAATCATAAAACCTTGACCAATGTACCTTGCCGCCCGTACTGTTTGTTGACCATAATTGATAAATCCGGTTACCATAGGGAACATATAGTCAAAATAAATAAAAAAATTGGATTTTGTTTCTTTCTCTTGTTTGATACAAGCTAACAAATTAAATTTGAATAATTTTTTTATTTTATAGAATTTATAATGAAAGGAGTTGGGAAGAAGTTGTTAATAATAGATTACCTAAAGAAATAGGTAAAAGAAATTTCCATCCAAGATTTAATAATTGGTCGATTCTTAGTCTAGGTAAAGTCCATCTTGTTGCGATAGGAATGAACAAGAACAAAAAAGTTTTTGCTAATGTAATGAAAATACCAATTGTCGTTCCAAAGACTCCATACGCCTTGTTTATTTCAAACAATTCAGGAATTAATATGTATGGAATAGAGAGATTCCAACCACCCAAGTAAAGAACTGTTACAAATAACGAAGAGACTAGCAGATTTAAATAGGAAGCAACATAAAATAAACCAAATTTTATACCCGAATATTCCGTTTGATAACCTGCTACTAATTCTTCTTCGGCTTCTGGTAAATCAAAAGGCAATCTCTCACATTCCGCTAGAGAAGAAATTAGAAAAACAATAAACCCTATAGGTTGCCGCCACAAATTCCATCCCCAAAAACCATATTTTGACTGCGCCTCAACTATATCAACTGTACTTGAACTGTTAGATAATCATAGTCGATGATAAGATCACTCTTATTATCGCTATTACAGAACCGTACGTGAGATTTTCACCTCATACGGCTCCTCGAGAGCCATAAATAAATCTAAGGACCTATTCGATATTCTTTAATCTTGATATGTTTGGAAAATAGATAAAGTCAAAATTAATCAAAAGTTCCTGAATTAGACCAATGGAATTCTGTCTGCTAGACTATAAAAAAGTGCTTCGGAATTGATCTCGTTCTTTACTTTAATTTTCAGAATTTCAAGTTTTTTTTTTGATTTTTTTTATTGAGTAATAATTTTATTCATTAATAAAATACTCTTTTTACCAATAATAAATATTTTACCTTATTAGAATTATATTCTTTTCGATTCCGAAAAAGAATTCAAAATTCATTCATGATTTATGACGTGACAAAAATTTCATTTCCATGAATATTTTTTTGCAATTACGTATTTCATTTTTTTTGGTCCTCTTATTTCTTTTATTTAGGCTTAAAATAAAACAAAGTAAAGGATTACTTCGTTCCTGATAGTCATTCATTTAATCGGTGGATAGGAGCATACTCTGGATCGGAATTTTTTGGAGTACTACTTGATCATTTCTACCAATTTAAAGCACCAATTTAGTATTTCTTTATATGTATAAGTGTTTCTTCGGATAACTTACATAATTTCTATTACGAATCCTTTGTGTACTTTTGTGTTCCTAATCATCCACTCATTTTTGCTCAATCTTTATGGTAATTCATAGAAAAGATAGTAAAAACTCCATAAAGTTGATCTTTTCAACCCGCTTCAAGCCCTGATGACTAATAAATCAATCTTGGGGTAAACAGTCTTGACTGCTTATGTTTATTTTTGTTTAACCCTTGTACTTGGGAAATGAGATTCCAATTTTTTACGGCGAATTTCTAAGCTGTTTTCTTTCACTCATTTAACTATCTGATTTAGTTTATTAACTCGAGAAGTGAATAAAAAAATAAAGATATCTATTCAATTTCATTCTTCGTAAAAACTTAAAATGGAAGAAGACTTATGTCTGAACGAATCACACGTAGAGATATTGATAAAACGCATAGAGTTAATGGTATTTCATAACTAATTGATTGGGCAGCAGCCCGTAGACCACCTAAAAAAGAATATTTATTATTTGATCCATATCCTGACATAAGAAGTCCAATTGGAGCAATACTTGAAATGGCGATCCATAAAAAAACACCAATACTGAGATCGGCTAGAACAAGGTGATAGCCAAAAGGAATTACTGAATAACTTAGTAAAATTGATATGACTGCTAGAGAGGGCCCGATACTAAATAAACGCATATTCCCTCTAGATGGAAGAAGGTTCTCTTTAAAAAGTAGTTTTGTCCCATCTGCCAGAGCTTGAAGAATTCCCAACGGACCGGCGTATTCAGGTCCAATACGTTGTTGTATACTTGCGGATATTTCTCTTTCTAACCACACAATCACCAGTACACCTATTGTGATTCCCAATACGAGAATCACAATAGGTACAAGCATCCATATAGTGCCATAAATCTCCCTTAAGGATTCCAACCTAGAAAAGGAATTGATAGTTTGTATTTCTGTTGTATCAATTATCATTTCAACGATCAACTTCCCCCATAATGATATCTATGCTACCTAATATCGTCATAATATCAGCCAATTTCATTTTTTGAACTAACTGAGGAAGAATTTGCAAATTGATAAAACCCGGTGGGCGAATTTTCCATCTCCAAGGAAAAACACTTTGATCTCCTATCAAAAATATTCCCAATTCTCCCTTTGGGGCTTCGACTCTCACATAAAGTTCTTGTTTCGACAATTCAAAAGCAGGAGACGGTTTTTTACTAATGAATCGATATTCAAAATCATTCCATTCAGGATATTTTATCCTATTAAAGCGTCGTATTTCTAAATTTTCATAAGGACCCCCTGGGATTCCTTCTAAAGCTTGTTGAATAATTTTGATGGATTCCGCCATTTCGCTAATTCGTATTAAATAACGAGCTAATGAATCTCCTTCTTTTTGCCATTGGACTTCCCAATCAAATTCGTCGTAAGACTCATAATGATCAATTTTACGAAGATCCCATTGTATTCCGGAAGCTCGTAGCATTGGTCCTGATAAACCCCAATTTATTGCTTCTTCTCCACCAATAATGCCCACCCCTTCAACTCGTTCTAAAAAAATAGGATTTCGTGTAATAAGTTTTTGGTATTCATCAATCCCTTTTAAAAAATAATCACAAAAATCTAAACATTTATCTATCCATCCATAAGGTAGATCGGCAGCTACTCCTCCGATACGAAAATAATTATGCATCATTCTCATACCAGTGGCAGCTTCGAATAAATCATATATTAATTCTCTTTCTCGGAAAATATAGAAGAAAGGGGTCTGTGCGCCAATATCTGCCATAAAAGGGCCAAGCCATAACAAATGAGAAGCTATACGACTTAACTCCAACATAATTACTCTGATATAACTAGCTCTCTTAGGTACTTGAATATTTCCCAATTGTTCTGGCCCATTTACTGTTATTGCCTCTGTGAACATAGTAGCTAAATAATCCCAACGCGTTACATAAGGAAGATATTGTATAATTGTTCGGTTTTCCGCAATTTTTTCCATTCCTCTGTGTAAATAACCCAATATTGGTTCACAGTCAATAACATCTTCACCATCTAAAGTAACGATGAGTCGGAGAACACCATGCATTGATGGGTGGTGAGGGCCCATATTGACTATCATGAGGTCTTTTCTTGTAATTGGTACAGTCATAGGTTTTTCCCCGATTCATTCTTTCATGAATTCATTTTTCCATGAATTGCTGAAAACAAAAAGAAGTTCATCAAAATTCAAGATCTAATAAATCAAATAATTCAAAACGACTCTTCAAATTAGCGTGTTTTTAGCTCTCGAATGTTCAATTGACTGATTAATTCTTTATAATGTACTCGATTTTTTTTTGACAAATAAGACAGTAGTCGTTGACGTTTTCCAAGAATTTTTCGTAGACCTCTTTGAGATGAATAGTCTTTTTTGTGCAATTCCAAATGTGAAGTAAGTCTCCGTATCTTATTGGTAAAACGGAATACTTGAAATTCAACAGACCCCCTGTTTTCTTCCTTTTCTTCATGCGAAATAACGGATATGAATGAATTTTTTGTCATAAATTCTTAACCTTCCTTTTTAATGTTTACCAAATATGGAATTTTCTCAATCAGTAATAATAATGCTAACAATTTTAATGTGGTCTACAGAATAATCCTAAATGTGAATTTCCTTATTTTCTTCATTCATTTTATCAAAGAAAATAAATAAAGAAAATTCTGTTGATTCATTTATGGATATAATGGATACGTCATCGAATTAGGATCATGTATTGGAATTGAATGTAAGATAAGGCGTGTGTGCATCTATTTATCTACCAGATAATAAGGAATATATAAGATAAAATTGAATAAATTCATTTTTAATCGTGGATACATATGTATCCTTAATATACTAAAACGACTTCCGTTATTAGTATCAAACCAATAACGATTCATACAAGCTAAATCTTCTAATCGATAATTAGGCCAAAGAAAGAATTTGAATTTTAGAAGTTGATTTTTATCTCGATCAAAGCCTTTGCTTTCATCAAAAAATTGACTACAGTTTTTTACCCCATTCCTATTGCAAAATACTGTTTTTTTATCCACACCATTATTATTACTTGAATTAAAACAAATTAGAATTCTTAATTCTCTACGACACCTAGGAGATAAAATATTTTCAGGAGCAAGCAAATCATAATAGTTTTTATCTCTACTTTTCATCATCCTTTGATATCTTGGAACCAATTCATCCAAATTCTTCTTAGCAACATTTTCGTTGTATCTTTTTTGATTATTTTGGCGTTTACGTTTACTCTTATGAACCAATGAAATATTTATGGTTTGATACAGAATAAATTGTCCATCATTTTTTATAGACAGACGAATCGGTTCAATAATAAATATCCCCTTTTTCATCAATTCTTTAATATCTAAATCTTTAGGAATTCCCATTATATTCAGATTAATTTCTTTCTTTTCAATAGAGTATATGGTAATTTCTCTTGGATTTTTCAATTTAAGTAGGAAAGAATATACTTTGATATTTTTCATCAGTTTTTGCTTGAAAGAATTATTCCATTTCAATTGAAAAAGAAAATACCTTTTCAGGAAGGAATTTAATTCTGCTTCTGTACTACTTTTATCTTGTTTTTTTTTTATACGTTTTTTTATATCTGATTCCGTATAACCTTCTTCAATATTTTTTTGTTGGTTTGAGAAACCAGATTCAAAGTTCTCTTGGACATTTAATTCAAGATCTCCTTGTTCTACGAATTTATTTTCGTCGTGATTTTTATTCTCTAATTCAAGAAATTTTTTTTCATTTGATGATACAAAAGGATTTTTTTTTTTCTTTCTATTAATGTTTTTATTTTCAATAAAATTTGAAAAAAGGAAATTAATTGGTATAATCCAGGGTTTCATTTTATATGCATTATAAAGTAAGAAAAATTCTGGGAAGAACCAAGATTCTAGATTCGATATGGGATAACTTAGTATTTCTTCGTTCATTCCCATCCAATCAAAAAGGTTTTTTTTTTGATGGGATGGGTTGATTTTTTGATAAATTGTGCAATAAAAAATACCTTTATTATTATTAGCCATTTTATCAAAAATTTGATAATTCTTTGGTTCAGTCTTAGTATTTTTATTATTGATCGTACTGAGATCGACCCAGGCTCCAATGTCAATTTTCTTTCTAAGAGAAAAATGGAGAATTTTCCAATCCAAATATTTTCTATCTGTATTTTTCTCTATATCCATAATATTAGTTACTCCTAAATAATTAGTGATAGGGATACTCCACCACATATCAACTAATTTGTCTTTATGTATGTTGTAATTATAAGGATAAGAAAATTCTTGGTTTTTTTTTATTTGGAATGGTAACCCATAACGATATGAATCCTTCTTATCTTCATAATAAAGAAATTTAGATGATAAAACATCATATCTATAGTTTTTTTTTAAATTATCTTTTTGATCTGATAATAACAATAAATGGACTTCAGAATTATTGGCATTTTTGTAATTGTAATTAATTAATTGTTCTTTTTCATATTGATATGAATTCCATTTTTTTTTTTTTTCAAGCTTACAATGTTCATTGGCTGTATTTCTCCATTTTTGTGGTACTAATCGAGACCATTTTATCCGAGATAAATCATATTGATAATTACTTTTTAACCATTTTTTCCATTGATTCATTAAAAAATTAGGAAGTTTCTTGGTACTTAGTTCGTAAGGAGTTATTCCTTGTGTTTCAAAATAATCTTTTATTTCTTTTTTAAGAAATAAAGACGTTCCATGATATTGAAAGACAGATCTTAACTTATATTTTACCTTATATAAGTTAATTATTTTTGCTTGTGATAATTTGTAAAATACATAGGCTTGCGACAAAAAAGATAAATCATAAGGAATCTTCGAATTCCTATTAATATTACTACTAAATCGGAAAAGTGATTTTTTTATAGTCGAAAGAAACTTAATTGTATTTTTATTTGTTGTATCAATTCTTTCTTGACTTGTTTTATTATTGCAAATGGATTTTTCAATTAATTTTTTTGTTGATTCATGAAAACGTTCTGTATTAATTATGGAAACATTAAAAATATATAGAAATATATCTATGTAGATTTTTTCTATAAAAAATTTTATAAAATAACTTGATTTACGGCTTAATCGAGCATTTCCTCTTTTAAATATCTGACTAATATTTTTGTGCGATTCGAATCTTTTAACACCATAACGTGTTTTGTTAGGACTAATTTTTATTTCTATTCTCTTTTTCTTATCTTTTGTAATTTTTTCTATTTGATTTCTTATTATTCTTGTCCTATTCCCCATATTTTTCATTTTTATTTCTGTCACGGAATAATTTGTTGAATTTTTGAATTGGCTTTGAATGGGTGATTTATGAGTTATCTGAATCTGATTATTTATTATTGAATTTTTTTCTTTTTTTATTTCATTCGATTCTTCCGTTGGATTTACGATTGAAATTTTTTTTTTTTTTTTTAATAGAAGACTTTGAATAATACATTTATTTATTTCTATTTCATTTGGTACTCTTATAAACAATTTGAGTTTTTCATTAAAAATTTTTAGAACTCGTAAACACTTATTTATAATTATTTTTATTTTTTTTTTGAGTTTTTTAAAAATAGGTTTAAAAAAGGAAGGTCGTTTTCTAGGAGAACCAAAAGGA